ACTGTAGCTGGTATTCTTGTGATCGGGTTACTAGGTATTTTCTTTTATGGTTCATATTCTGGATTGGGATCATCGCTATAGTACTTGGATGGAGCGAGGGATAAATCTGAAAGTATAAGAACTAAATGGGACCTTCCTTCCCCCTCGACTTAGACAAACAAAGAAGGGGGAGGTCCCATTAAATTTATTAATAATTAAATTATCTTATCATTTTTTTCGTATAAGTATAAATGAGAAAAGAACCCCCTTCTATTTTTTTTTTTTTTTTTTGAAAAAAAAAAAGATAAATAAAGATTTGGTCATTCAGAACATCGATTCCTCAATAGTACTTATTCGTAAACTGTTAGAAACAAAAGAATCCTTTGATTTATTGAATGACACAATAGACTCTATCTTTTTCTAACTCAAATCAAATGCAAGAAGTTCCATTTGTTCAAAAAATTGTATTCTCACAGTTTGTCCACTACTATAAATTTGAATTATACGCTTAATAATACTAAGAAAGACATAAATAATCATTCTAAAATCTAAAATAAAAGGTTAAATCTAAATAACGACAAAATAAAAAGTCTGCCTAGGTCTTTGACTAAAGAAATCAAGACTCGTTCTTATTTTGACACACGACAAGGCATTTTACGCATACTTTAACTTGTCGTGTGTGGAAGACCCGTAAGGGAGGGAATCCCCCCTAGAATCATTTGTTCCTTTCATTTTTTTAGGTATAGTCTCCGCTTAGTCTAGTATCCAGTCGAATTTGATTTTCGAATACCAAACTTTTGATCCACTCTATGACATTGAAATAGGATATCTGATAATAGTCATATCATTCCAATTTCAATTGTAAAAAGTGAAAAGTCAACTCGTTTTATTCGCAATAGTTATATTATAACTAATAATGTAGTAACAAGTAATTCCAGACTTATTGTAAATGTGTAATAAAGAATATAAACAAACCTTCTCAGAATTTTTTTATTGATTGTCAAAAATTCTCAAAGAATTGTCAAAAAACTGTTTATTCTTGTTATGAGCTTGATATTCATAAATTCACGAATCTAGAAATTCATTTCGGACAATTGAACCTTCTCGAACTGTTTCTTTTTAAGAACCAAAAAAATTTGTGCCAAAATAACAGAGGCAAAAAAGAACAAAAGACCTTGTACGCGTAATGAATCTTGAAGTACTATTTCTGCGTCTCCCTGACCAAATCCACCCACATTAGGATTACTCGTTAATGGTTGATCAAGTTTGATGGATTCACCCTCTGAAACAAGAAGCTCTGGTCCTGGGGGGAGAATATCAACCACTTCACGTCCATCCAAGTCATTCGCTATGGTTATTTCGTATCCGCCCTTTTCTTTTCGTAAAATTTTCTTTACTATACCCGCTGTTGTGGAATTATAAACTGTATTATTACTCTTACTTCCATCAGGATAAATCTGACCCCTCCCCCGGTTACCACCTACATATATTGGATATTTTAAGAAGTGAACATCTTTCGTAGTAGCAGGATCCGGGGAAAGGATGGGGAAGGTGATTTCACTATATTTTTGTCCGGGAACAGGACCTATCACAAGAATATTTTTTTTATTGGGGCGGTAGCTCTGAAAAGAAAGATTTCCGATCTTTTCTTTCATCTCTGGAGAAATACGATCGGGCGGGGCTAATTCAAATCCCTCAGGTAAAATAAGAACAGCCCCCACATTTAACCCCCCCCTCTTGCCATTAGCAAGAACTTGTTTTAATTGCATATCATAAGGAATTCGAACAACTGCTTCAAATACAGTATCAGGAAGGACCGCTTGTGGAACCTCAATATCCACAGGCTTGTTAGCTAAATGGCAATTGGCACATACGATACGCCCAGTCGCTTCTCGTGGATTTTCATAACCTTGCTGCGCAAAAATAGGATATGCATTTGAACTGGAGGGCCGAGTCATTATATATATCATGAGCGATACGGAAATGGATCGAGTAATCTGTTTTTTTATCCAAGAAAAAGTATTTATAGTTTGCATGGTCCAATCATTCATCCCGAAAATTTCTACAATAAATTGGGTAGGTTGCCAGTATAGTTTCCTATCCGCGATTCTGCTATTTACTTTAACTGAAACTTAAAACTAAATTGAATGAAATACGAAAGAAGATTACTGGAATATAGAAAAAACTACCCGCCTCGGCGGGGTCAAAATGGAAAGATAAAGGTTGATTTTGAATGATTTGCTTATGTTTATGGCCAAAAAAAGCCACATTAGAAATAAAAATTGGATTAATATCTTGATATCTGTATATCTTTTTTCTTTTCAGTCATTCATTGAATGATAAATCACTACAAGTGATGGGGATACGCGATTTAAATAGTGAAAAATCCAATATTTCAAAATTGTATCTAGAATGACTGGAAAGGTGGAAACAAGCCCCGATATAATTTGCTCATTATGAGCAAATCCAAAATCTTTGTAGATAGAGCCAATTGTTAGTTCCCAACCGTGGGGCGAATGAAATCCGATACATAAATCCGTTAATAACAAAATAAAAAAAGCTTTTATTGTGTCACTTAAGTTATAGAGGAATTCTTGAACCCAAGAATTAAGAAGAATAAGTTCTTTATTTCCCACAATATAATAACAGCTTAGAATAAGCAAACATATTATATTTGTCGAGAATTGTAAAATCATATGAATACAATCCTCATTGTACATCTTGATCAATTGAATCGTTTCGTTGTGGATTCCTATACGAAGCTTTTGTAGATGTGTTTCCGGGTATTCTTTTACCATCTCATCCAACAAGTGTAGCTCTTCCAATTCGATTAATTTTTCTAGAAAACTCTTTTCTTGAATATGATTCAAAAAAGGTTCCGATTGCTTAATATTACACCAATTAGTAACCCAGGATTCCAGACTTTTTTGAAATGATAGCACGATCCACCAGGGCAAAAAGACTATAGATACAAGATATAGAAAAGCAATAAATACTTTATTTTTTTCCAGTTTTTTCATCTACAAATTTTTTATGAACTCGTCGCATTCGTCGACTCTATGCCATCTAATAGTTCTATCAAACATGAAGGCTATTACAAGTATCCAACTCATGCATTTTTTTTTTAGTTATTAGTCCTTGAATCTTTAAAGAATACAAAAAAAGAATTGAGTCATTTTAATGTCATGATGAAAAGTAAAAAAGAGAGTTCAAACAAAACAGAATTTTTTTTATATCGTATCTAACCTATCAATTCCAAATACTGGGTCAAAAAAAAAAGAATCAATTTTGATATATATGAGATTCTTTTGTTGTTAATGCTTTGTTACGGAATTGAGCGTATTGCCCTGCAAAGACCCCTTCTTTGTATTTACCTTTTTAGTAGATTTTTTTTACTACAAGGTAAGAAAGTCGTATTTTTTATTTTAAAAAGCTTCAATTGGTACACGCAAGAAATAGGCTAATTCAGCAGCTTTTTGTTCAATTTCTCGTGGAGTCAAATTTTCATCAGTACGAGTCAAAGGAATGGCCCCCCGGCCTCTTATTTCCAGATAAAGGACACGACGAGTATAAATACCCTCTTTAAGTTCTATTCTAATAGACTGAATATCTTTTATAAGAAATCGGAGGCAGATGCGACGATTTTTTCCAGGAAATCCCCAACGAAAAATATATACTATTCCTTCTTTTTTATCGAAAAAATCATAACCACTCCCCACATTCAACGAAATTGTACACCACAAATAGGAGCTAATAAAGAGCCCTGCGATTCCATAGAAAGACATCACGATCCCTTGTGGAAAAAAAAGAATTTGCTGGGGGGGAAATAAAGATATAAAATTCCTACCAAGATAGCTAGAAATTCCAACCAATACAAATCCTAATGAACCTAACAAAAGGATAAAGGCCCAGACGAAATTACTTATTTTTCGAGATCCTGTTATAGATTCTATCCATATACGTTCTGATCGCCAATTCATAATCGATCTGATTCCATTTAATTTAAATTAAAAGAATACCCCAAAGTAATTGGACGTTCCTTACTTTGATTTGTTTCCGGCGTAACTCTCATCAACTAGTACTATATCGGATGTGAAGCTTTCCTTTTATTTCTATCTGTTTTTAAGTTTCAAATTAAGTCATCGAATGAGTTATAAAAACTCTACCCCCTCTGCCATGTTTCCACATGCATAAGGGCTCTTTCAGTTATGTTCGTAAAAAATAACATAGTATACCATTCTTCTAAATCGATATATGTGTTATGATTGAAACCTAAGTTTTCATTTAAAAATCCTATCAGGACTTAAACAATCTTGTTTTTTTGAACATGAAGAAATAAAGAAGCCATTGCAATTGCCGGAAATACTAGGCCTACTAAAGGAACAAGAATAGAGGGAAAGTTAATAGTTGTCATAAAATGGGTACCTCGATCTACTATATTATACTTGTTTGTTATATTTTTTTATTGTTATTATGTTATTATATTAATTAATTAGAATTCGAATTAATTCAGTCTTCTATCTATTCGATAGAAGTGAGTATAGTATAAAAAAGGGCAAAGAATGTAGAACTCAAAAAATTAGCTTTCTACATATAGCTATAAAAAAAGAATAATCTAATTTTTTCTCTTTTCTTCTTTCTTTTACTTCGACTAATTCAATAAAAAAACTTCGGGTTTTTTATAAATTCAATTTCCAAAGGATTCATTGGAATCTGATCCCCTAGGTATTTTGAATAAGGATTTCCAGAAAAAAATAGCGAAAAATACAAAAATTTTTTAATTCGATTTATTTCTATTTATTCTAATTATATATATATACATATGTAAGAAAGTAACATGAGATTTGTTTTAGTTGACTCATTTCATAGAAGGAAAAGGAATCAATTGTTCTTTCATCTTGTTTGACTAATATAATTGAGTCCATTTTCAAAACGAAGAGATCGAATTATTAACATTTTTTTATTCTTTCTATTCTATAATTTAAAGTGTACCCCAATCAATATAATCCAACCCTTCTGCT